CAATACATGTCTTATTTTTTTTTTTCAATAATCCATATTTGTAGCAATGAAATACTAGTGTTCCTACCCCAAGTGATAGATGATTGATTACACGATGGTATATATTCTTTATAAAGGACCAGAAATACCTTGCTTACGTATCATTGGGAAGTGCATTAACATAAATACGGCGGTAAGAAGAGGTAATACAAAAGTGTGTAAACTATAAAAACGAGTCAAAGTGGATTGTCCTACACTAGCACTTCCGCGTAATAACTCTACCAGAGGCGAGCCTATTACAGGAATAGCGTCTGGTACGCCTGTTACAATTTTTACTGCCCAATAACCAATTTGGTCCCGAGGTAAGGAATAACCAGTTACACCAAAAGATGCGGTCAATACACCCAAAACCACACCTGTAACCCAAGTCAATTCACGAGGTTTTTTAAAGCCGCCGGTGAGATACACGCGAAATACGTGCAGGATCATCATTAGGACCATCATACTTGCCGACCATCGATGAACTGATCGGATTAACCAACCAAAATTAGCTTCAGTCATTATATATTGAACAGAAGCAAAGGCCTCCGTAACGGTCGGACGATAATAAAAAGTCATAGCAAACCCGGTAGCTACTTGTACTAAAAAACAAGTAAGCGTAATTCCCCCTAGACAATAAAATATGTTGACGTGAGGAGGAACATATTTACTAGTTATATCATCGGCAATTGCCTGAATCTCAAGACGTTCTTCGAACCAATCATAGATTTTATTGAGATAGGTAAATAAAGGGGACCCCCCCGGAGAACCGTATATGAAAATTTCATCTCGTACGGCTCAAACAGAAACACCCAAATACTAGTTCTAACGGATGTGTGTAATATAAAGTTTGAAATTTATTAATTCTATGATTTATGATTCAATTTTTTTTTGAAGATACTAAAGAATAAAAATCCGAAAGCTCTTCTTTGTGGTTATAATGCCAAAAAATCAAGTCGGCTCATTCGTCTATATATTGATCGTTATAGGCCTCTTGAATCTTCTATTTACCTATTTTCTTTGGTGTTATTTATGTGTAATGCGGCTTTACTGCTGTTTTCTTTATTATTGATAGGAATTCTCTTGTTAAGACCCTATGAATTGATTAAAACCTCAGATTCATACTAAAACCACGATGATTCAATAAAACCCTTTCAAACTAAGTCTAAGTCCCAAAATTCCCTGAGTAAGAACCATTGGATCATCACTTATTCAATGAATAGATATAATGACTAAAAATCCAAACCAAAGAAACCTTTGTTTTGTCCTTTGATCAAAATAAGCATAAACGAAAGTTTGAAAGAATAAAAATATTTCTATTTATAACTTCTAACTCTTTGAAAAAATTTTTTGAAGTCCGGACACGAGGTCTGACTATTAAGTATGAATCATAGTTCTAATAGTAATCTATTTCATATATTCCGTGCTCCAGATACTAGAATGAATATCCGACGAAGTAAAACCATCTCTATCAAGATGACAGACCCATTCTCTGTACTATCCATAGGATCATTTATACCAAGTCACACACTCATATTCCGGAAATACAGAAACAAAGAAATTCCACGGTCAAACTACCAAAATAGAATGGGATAAAAATCAGAAACCTAAACGCTTCACTTTGTATTGAAAAAGCCAGTTAATGGTTCTTGTGAATCTAATTCATTGAAATTCCATCCAGTAAAATGGAAGAATTATAAATCTCCAAAATAATAGATAGGAATATCGCGAATAGAGCCATTGCGAGACCCATCAAAGGAGTAGTTCCCCACCCAGGAGCTACTTTACCATATTCTGAATTCAATGGTTTCAATAAACTCCCCGCATTAGTTCGTTTTGGGCGGCCAGATCTAGAACTACCTTCAACGGTTTGTGTAGCCATAATATTTTATATTCAGTAAGATCTGTTGACTTTGTATACCATTCCGTTGTAAATAAATGATCTTATCATAGATCCATTGTGGTCTTAAAACTTTATAATGTCTTAAAACTATATAATCATGGAAACAGCAACCCTAGTTGCCATCTTTTTATCTGGTTTACTTGTAAGTTTTACTGGGTACGCCTTATATACTGCTTTTGGGCAACCCTCTCAACAACTAAGAGATCCATTCGAGGAACACGGGGACTAGTTGAAGTACGGATCCTCCCAATATTGGGAGGATCCGTACTTCAATTGAGATAATGACAAATCATTTCACCTTTTTAGTTGGAACTTTAGGCGGGTCTCGAAAAAAGATAGCGAAAAAAATTATTCCTAGAGTTGAGACTAAAAGGAATGTATAAACCAATGCTTCCATAGATTCGATCGTGGTTTACAATTATAGCTTCCATACCTGTTTATTTGGGATCGTCTCCCGGATAAATAAAGAACAAGAGTCAAAGAAAAGGCAGTGATTCAAATCAAGATTTATCTGGTACCCCATCTAAAAATAACAAAAAGAAAATAAAAATGAAAAGTAACAAGTAACAAAGCATATTGTATCAGACTACTTGTCTTCTTGTAGTTGGATCTCCAAGTTTTTGGAATGCTCCAAATTCCACTTGAGCATCTAAATCTGGATCAATACCAGCAAAAACATCTCGAAACAAGGTTCTAGCACCATGCCAAATGTGTCCGAAGAAGAAGAGCAAAGCAAACGAAGCATGTCCAAAAGTAAACCAACCCCGTGGACTGCTACGAAAAACACCATCGGATTTCAAAGTAGCACGATCTAATTCAAAAATCTCACCCAATTGAGCACGTCTAGCATATTTTTTCACAGTAGCGGGATCGCTATAACTGACTCCGTTGAGTTCGCCGCCATAGAACTCGACAGTTACACCTACTTGTTCGACACTATATTTTGATTCCGCCCTTCTAAAAGGAACATCGGCTCTAACAATTCCGTCTCCGTCTACCAAAACAACCGGAAATGTTTCAAAAAAAGTAGGCATACGACGTACAAAAAGTTCGCGCCCCTCTTTATCTCTAAAGATAGGATGTCCTAACCACCCAACAGCTATTCCATCCCCGTTGTCCATTGAGCCCGCTCTGAATAACCCCCCCTTTGCCGGATTATTGCCGATGTAATCATAAAAAGCTAGTTTTTCGGGAATTTTAGACCAAGCTTCAGATAAACTTTGATTTTCAGCCAACCCAGCACCAATTCTTCGATATATTTCTTGTTGGAAGTATCCTTGATCCCATTGATAACGAGTGGGACCAAATAATTCAATCGGGGTAGTTGCTGAACCATACCACATAGTTCCAGCAACTACAAAAGCGGCAAAAAAGACAGCAGCAATACTACTGGAAAGGACGGTTTCAATATTTCCCATACGTAATCCTTTGTATAGGCGTTGAGGTGGACGTACACTAAGATGGAATAGACCCGCCAATATGCCCAAGGTCCCTGCTGCAATATGATGAGAGGCTATTCCTCCCGGAACAAAAGGATCAAAACCCTCCACACCCCACGCTGGATTTACGGATTGTACCCTTCCAGTTAGTCCATAAGGATCGGACACCCATATTCCAGGACCATACAATCCTGTTACATGAAATGCACCAAAACCAAAGCAAGCCACCCCTGATAGAAATAAATGAATTCCAAAGATCTTAGGCAAATCCAAAGAGGGTTTTCCTGTACGTTCATCAGTAAATATTTCTAGATCCCAATACACCCAATGCCAGATAGCTGCCAAAAAGCACAAGCCCGAAAACACAATATGTGCCCCGGCCACACCTTCGTAACTCCAAATACCCGGATTCGTTACAGTACCCCCTGTGATACTCCAACCGCCCCATGAATTGGTTATTCCTAAACGAGTCATGAAGGGTATAACGAACATACCCTGTCTCCACATTGGATCAAGAACAGGATCAGAAGGATCAAAAACTGCTAATTCGTATAGAGCCATGGAACCGGCCCAACCAGCAACCAGAGCTGTATGCATTATATGGACAGAAATCAAACGACCGGGATCATTCAATACGACGGTATGAACACGATACCAAGGCAAACCCATGGAAATACCCCTTTATCAATGAAAAATAGACACAATGTAACTTTATTGCATTGGAAAAAACTATGCTGTGGACCCTCTTTTTAGTGGATTATCTTGGGGAAAGAATTAATATTTGTTTGATTTGTTTGATTCTTTTCAATTACTTTTAGTAATAATGAAACTATTTTGTTCGTAGGAACAAAAAGAAGCAGATCTATTCTACACCCGATAAGTACCAATACGCAATGGTAGGGGAGTTGATACCATTTTCTATGAGTGAATGCATATATATATTTGTTCATCATTCAAAGGACTTATTTGTAATAATTTTCCTTTATTCATTTTGTCTTCTTTATCTTTTTTTATAAACTTAGTCAATCTATGGATAAAATATGATAAAGGCCAATATTAGTAGGACACTAAATCCATTGTTACGCTTTCACATCAAAGTGAGATATAGTACTTAATTTTTCTTTTATTTAATGCCTATTGGTGTTCCAAGAGTACCTTTTCGAAGTCCTGGAGAGGAAGATGCATTGTGGATTGACGTATAGTGCGACTTGTCAGATATATTGGGTCATATGGTATTTCCCCATTCTCTTCCCCGATCGAGATATCCTCCCCTTCGCCCAAGAAAGATTGATTGAATTATCAAAAATTTGGAGCGTGAAGTTCAATTAGATCCATTTTTTCGGGAGGGTATACAGATTAATATTATCAATTAGAATAATTTATGGTTATCTTGGTTAGGCCAATAAAATGAAGTATCCAGGCTCCGTTTAGAAAAAAACCGGTAAAAAATCTATTTATGATTACTATTTCTATCATATTCTATTTCTTTATATATTTATAATAGAAGTGATCTCAAACAGTTAATCAATCGAGTAATATGATGAATGCATTGAATATCTGTTGTAAGACATGAAATAAATTGTAAAAAGGAAGTCGTAGCAAAAGGACGTGGTATTGGGGCATTTGTCATATATGTGCAAATCCAAATCGGGCGGATCTTTACTCGGAGTAGAGCATAAACCTAAAAAAATTGAAGAAGCCCATTCAGGAACAAGAAAATTACATCGCGATTGAGATTGTATCTCGATGAAACAATACATCAATGAAAAGTTAGTTAGATAAATTTAGTAATTTTTTTTTATAGATAAACAAAACAGGCCAAAACCCATCTTTTTTGAAAAATGAAAGAAAAGCCCCTTTTTATACCTGGTATGAAAAAAAAAATAAAATAAAAGAAAGCGCTAGAATCTACATCTACACATTGATTCTTTTTTTTTTTTCGTTATTTTTGTTGAACCGTATGCATCAAAAGGTGCATGTACGGTTTCTAAGGGATACAACTTTATCCCAATCAACCGACTTTATCGAGAAAGATTACTTTTTTTAGGCCAAGGGGTTGATAGCGAGATCTCGAATCAACTTATTGGTCTTATGGTATATCTCAGTATAGAGGATGATACCAAAGATCTATATTTGTTTATAAATTCTCCTGGCGGATGGGTAATACCCGGAGTAGCTATTTATGATACTATGCAATTTGTGCGACCAGATATACAGACAATATGCATGGGATTAGCCGCTTCAATGGGATCTTTTATTCTGGTCGGAGGAGAAATTACCAAACGTCTAGCATTCCCTCACGCTTGGCGCCAATGAGTTTTTTATTTGATTTGAGAGAAAAAAGAAGACTATGCCTTCGCGCTATATGAAATATGAATATTAAGTAATAATAGCATGGCACTTCGAATTCGATATGATAAATTTTTTTAACCCTTAAATTATGTATCGAAAGAGTAGTATGAGATAAAAGGTATTTCCGATTTTATCTAATCTATCGGGAGGCCTATTTCAGCGTCACAAACTTTTTTGTTTTCACGCCGGGAGGCTCTTAACAATATTTAGGTTATGAAAGAATATGAAAATAAAAAAAATCTTGTTTTTTTATTTGAAAAAAAAAAAAAGAAACTTTGGGATTGCTAAATAACAGACGAAATAAATATATAAAGCAACGGAGCCATCATAGTATTTTTGAACTACTCCAAAAACAAAAAGAAGGGTGGTTATTGGATCATTTACCAACCCGAGTCTGATAGACCCTATATTTAATTTATTTGATATTTAAGTAAGGTAAAAACGAATTCCATTATAGAGCCGTATGCAATGCGTAAAAGATGCCTGTACGGTTGTTCAATTATATATTTTATTATTCTTTATCTCTTCACCTTATCATCATGCGAGATAGAATAAACATTTATTATGTTATATCATCAGGGTAATGATCCATCAACCTGCTAGTTCTTTTTATGAGGCACAGACGGGAGAATTTATCTTGGAAGCGGAAGAACTTTTGAAGCTGCGCGAAACCGTCACAAGGGTTTATGTACAAAGGACAGGCAAACCCTTATGGGTTGTATCCGAAGATATGGAAAGAGATGTTTTTATGTCAGCAACAGAAGCCCAAGCTCATGGAATTGTTGATCTTGTAGCGACTGAATAAAAAAGAAAAAATAACAAAAATTTCAGACGAATTGATGATTTGAGATTTTATCTTCTTACCGGATTTAATATTCTATTCATTAATCTATTAATATAGAAATAAAATAATTCATAATCATCCGGTTAAGATCGATCTAAACCAGCCCATTATGTATATGATTCAATATGCCAACTATTAAACAACTTATTAGAAACACAAGACAGCCAATCAGAAATGTCACGAAATCCCCCGCTCTTGGGGGATGTCCTCAGCGACGAGGAACATGTACTAGGGTGTATGTGCGACTCGTTCAGATCATGGGCTAGGACAAAAGAAAGAAAACAATTGATCCAGTATCAACGATCAGTACCAGTGAATAGACTAGAATGGAAGAACTCCATTCAATATCTAAAAATAAAAAAGATCTATCCTTCTATTGTGGTATCAAATGTATGGTTTCCGTTGGTGCAAATCCAATCAACTCCGTTTTAAATTTAAGATGAGAAAGAATTCTCCATTGATAGCAAATGATATCCATTAAGCAGGGGAAATACTATTTTAAAAAGCAGAAAAATTATGCCTTACTCTTGCAAGAACGGACTAACAGGGTCAGCTACTCAGCTAATCTTCATAATTAAATACCGTTACTGTATAAGTAGATCTCATTGTGAAAGACCTCGTACTGGATAATTATGGGTAGAGCCAAAGAGTGTGAACTGTACAAGTTAACAATAACATTGATTAAATGAAAGAAGGGCTCCGGTGTATAGAGAGGACCTCACCGTTTAAGAAGTAACCATAGAAACGATGGAACCCACTATCCATTTATATTTACTACTTTTATGTTTTATGTGTTTTTGATACCTAATATCAATACAATTTTTTCTAGGCATTTCACCTAGAAAAAAAAAAAAAAAAATCGTGGTCGGGAAGGTTATAGTAGCAAAAGCCATTGGAATTTAAATTTTATACATTGGAAGAATCCGTTTTGTTATTAATAGACTAGGATACGGGAAGGGAATAACTGAAAGAAAGGAAATCAATTAGTTATTCATCAAAGTTTCATTTATTCAATGACCAGAATTAAACGAGGGTATATAGCTCGAAGACGTAGAACAAAAATTCGTTTATTTGCATCAACCTTTCGAGGGGCTCATTCAAGACTTACTCGTACTATTACTCAACAGAAAATAAGAGCTTTGGTTTCGGCTCATCGGGATAGGGGTAGACAAAAGAGAGATTTTCGTCGGTTGTGGATCACTCGGATAAATGCAGTAATTCGCGAGAATAAAGTATACTTCAGTTATAGTAAATTTATACACAATCTGTACAAGAGACAGTTACTTCTTAATCGTAAAATACTTGCACAAATAGCTATATTAAATAAGAGTTGTCTTTATATGATTTCCAATGAGATCATAAAATAAAGAGATTGGAAGGAATCCGTTGGAATAGTTTAAATGGAGTTCCCTGGAGAATGAACTCTGGGAAGGTAGAGTAGAAATTAGTATGATAAAATATGATAAAGTCATCAAAATGAAGAAAGACGTTAAATAAAAAATATTTATTCCTCTTCTCCCATTTTTTTTCTTACGACAGGACATTTCGATTTTACGATTTTTCGAACAAAAAAAAAACGTCAATCCGCATTTGAGTTTGGATTGGAATTTTATTTTGATTCAATTCAATTGAAGAGTCAACCTATTTTTTTTCTGGTTCTAAGACCAGCAGCTCTAGCGGTTGACTCGCTTCTTTCAAATTGTTTCTCATTATTAAGAAAAGGTAACGGAGATAAAATACGAGCTTGTTTTATAGCAATAGTAATTAATCGTTGTTGTTTTAAGGTCAATCTATTCACCCGTCTAGATAATATTTTTCCTTGTTCGCTAATAAATCGACTAATTAAACTCATGTTTCTATAATCAATTCGATCCCCCGATTGGATCGGAGGCAAACGCCTACGAAAAGATCGCTTAGATTTAAGAAAGATTCGCTTGGATTTATCCATGGTTTGTTTATTCCTTATCCTGAAAATCCCAATCCTATTTCTTAATTCTACATCATCTTTGATCCGATCGAAATAGGATTTGGTTTGTTTATATTTATTTGTTTATATTTAAATAAATTAAATTATATTTAATAAATAAATAAAAAATAAATTATATTTAAATAAATTATAAATTATATTTAAATAAATTAAAAAATAAATTCAAATAAATTATATATATATATTGTTATATATAATATGTAATTTTTCATCTTCCTTGGAAGACTGACACACGAGCGATCGGTTCGATCTATTTCTTTATCTCCCCATGAATCGTATGTTTGTAACAACAGGGACAGAATTTTCTCAATTCCAATCGACTAGGCGTATTGTGTCGATTCTTTTGAGTAATATATCTGGAAATGCCCATTGATTCCTTATTAACACGATTTCGAACACAACTGGTACATTCCAAAATAACCGTTACTCGGACATCTTTACCCTTAGCCATGAACCTCCTTTGGTTTTTGATTCACTCAATTCTTTAATTTTCCGACCCGAAGCAAGGAAGAAGAAAGGACACAAAAATAGAAGCAGGTAACTCGAAATCAAATTATGAAAGAAATATTTTGTTGCAATCAATATAGTAATAAATAATAAGTAATATAATGATTTCTAACTATATTTATAATTTTTAATTGCCGTACAGTATTTCATTTTCAGTTAAGTATCTTGTATGATATTGTTGCCCCAACCACCGCATTTCCATTCTATTATTAATTTAATTTGAGCCTGAGCCCGAGTTCATAGTTTCACTGAGGGTGAAACCGCTTTTTCTTTGTTTTTTTTTTTTTTTTAGAAAGAATAAGTAAAAAAAGAAAAAAAGAAAAAACAAAGAAAAAAAGAAGGGAGGGGTAGGGATTAGTTACAGATATTTGATTGTATCTCTAATCTTCTTCCCCTTCCCATATCAATAGCTAGAATGAAAAAAAGGGGAATATCAACGCATCCGGAAAAAAACGATTGATCTCTATCAATAAACCTGCTAAAGACCCGAACCATAGAGTACTTACTACCGGTGCCACGGAGAGATATGTTTTTAGATCTCGCATTTTAAAAACTCCTCTTTCTGTATTCGTTATTTTAATTTTATTGGAATTTGTAATACATAATGGTAATACATATATGACCGGATGTGTATATGTAGTTAATGACTTACCACTTGTACGCGGAGTTCCTAATTCAAATTGAAATGTACAAAATAGATATTTATTAAAAGAAAAAAATACGTCCATTTCCGCCTTAAATTCCTAAAAAATATTCATTTTTTGTGGTAGATTTCATATTTATTTCATACTTTATATAAGTCTTTTACCATATTATATGTTTGTTATATGATATATGAGACCAAAAGGAAGAAGGAAGAAATGATAAGATAGTTTGGGTATATCAATGTAGGAAATAAAGATGTGGAAAACAAGACAGGGATTCTCTACAATGACACTGTAGACCAATTG